ATTTCTATTTAGTTTTTCGAAGGTCTCTTTTATTAGTTTGAATATTAGTTTGAATAGCAGAAAAAAAAAATAGAATTCTCTACTGTATCCACGTATAGTTTATCTCTACGAAATATCAGACGAAATAGAACGATTTTAGAAGGGATATAATGAAATTCTCTGATTGGTTCTTCCTATAGAAACGATCTATTTTATTTGTTTATTTGACTGATGGGGACAACAAACAATAAATTATAAAAATTAAAAATTATAATAAATATATATAATATAATAAATAATAAGAAATATATAATAATAATAATAATATTTCTTATTAATATTATATAAATATATTATTCTATAAATATATAAAGAATATAAATATAAATTATATAAATAAATTATATAAATAATAAATATAATCTAAATAAATAAAAAAAAATTAAAATTAAATAATAAACAAAGTGTTCCTATTCAAAACGCCCTGTGATCTTCAACCAATTCTGTGCTTCAATATAATTACCAGGGGTAAGGGCTATAGCTTGTTTCCAATATTCAGCGGCTTGATCAAACCAAGCTTCCGCAATTTCAGAATCTCCCTGTCGAATGGCCTGTTCTCCGCGGTCGGAATAGGTGAGTAAATTCCTTCCCTTAGAACCGTACTTGAGAGTTTCCTGCCTCATACGGCTCAGCAGTCAATTCTTTTGGTGTTCCATTTTTCTTCTGGAGTTAACCAAAAGAAAAGAGGTTAATTACATGAGTTTCAAACTTGAATTTTGATTAAGAAAGAATTTCATCCCCTTTTTCTAGTTTTATCTATAGTTTTATCTTTTCTCCTACCTTCAGAAGAATAAAGCATCGGCATTAACCCTCTCATTATAATTTTCTGAAAGGTAACTATCTCGATTTCATATATCATATACTTTCATATATGATATATCAATTTCTATAGAATCTTTGAGAAAGTCTTTTCTTTATAAGAAAGAAAAGACTTACTATCTTTGGGATCAGATACTACACCGCTGCTCAAAACCCTAGGGGATCGACTTTATTACATAAGTGGATTCCTAACTTTTCTATCATGATAGAAGTAAGCAGTTCTTATTGTATCGGCCCAAAACCTCGCTAATTGATCTTTACGGTGCTTCCTCTATCAATTAGATCTTTTATCCATAGAAAAAAGTATCTAGGCATATCTATTTCTTCGTATTTCGAAGTTTCTTTCTTTGCTACAGCTGATAAAAATCGTTGTTTTGGACGATATATATGTAGAAAGCCTATTTTTTTTTCTAGTATTTCTTATCGTTCTTTTTTTTTTTTCTTTCTATAGTGGAGATAGTCGCACGTAATGACAGATCACGGCCATATTATTAAACGCTTGGGGTAAGAACGGATTTCGTTCGAGTGCCCGAAAATAATATTCCAAAGCTTTCGTATGTTCTCCGTTACTTGTGTGGATAAGGCCTATGTTATAAAGTATATAACTTCGATCATAGGGATCAATTTCCAGTCGCATAGCCTCATAATAATTCTGTAAAGCTTCCGCATAATTTCCTTCAGATTGAGCCGACATCCGTTACGGTCGTCATTCGGTTCAAAGAATCTCCGTTCCAGAACCGTACGTGAGATTTTCATCTCATACGGCTCCTCCTTTATGTGTATAATGATAAAAATACATAGAATCAAAAAAGATTGCAGTATTCTCATTATCAACTGAGCAGGGCTAGTGTGTTTACAAGAAATCTCTAGCCAACCTTCCTGTAAAAGAAAAGATATTTTCTTAACATCAAGTATGTTGGTACTGGATAAAAAAAATGGTAACTCCAACAATTTCTTTGTCCTCAACGCCGCTTAATTTCCCGGAATTAGTCACTTCAACAGTCTTCGATGGTTATACGGGTATCCAAAATACGAACGAGATGGATGTTTGTTGTCCCAACCATTCTTGTTAGTCCCGATCCCGAAAAGAAAGGGGAAGGATATTTTTTTTTTTACAAAGTTTTCGTGTTGTTGATTCCTAAGCGTAGTGCTTCTTCCCCCAGCCGCCTATTGATACTAGTGGAGTAGGGTTGACCTAACCCCATAGGTATAGGTATAACCTTTTGCTTAATACTATAAACCTAAAATTGAAGCATATGAGGCTGTATTAATCGGGGATACACGACAGAAGGAATTAATCGTTTTATTTACAAACTTCACCTTCAGCAAGCGTAGGTTTTTTTTTTCAATTTTTTTTTTCTTTCTCTCCGAAGAATGTGTCTTTCTCCTAAGACTGAGATCGGTAAATAAAAAAAAAGATAATCAAATCGCACCATCTCTGTAATAAGTGAATGCCTCTTTTTCTCCTGAAGTTGTCGGAATTATTCGTAATAAGATATTGGCTACAATTGAAAAGGTCTTATCAATAAAATTTCCATTTATCCGAGATCTAGGCATAGGTAGCAATCCATTCTACAATTTAATGATTTTATTTATCGCGTGGGAAAAGAAAATAATCCCACAAACAAAGGAATTGTACAATACAGTACGAAATAACGTAAAAACAGACTCATTAATCAAATTTGTTTATCCTACGGCCCCGAAGGAGGTTTTTTTTGATAAAAACTTTTTCTTTCTATTTTTATAGTTCGAATTGATTGTATGCGTCTATCCAAAAAAAAATGGAATATGAATGACTCACTATTCACCCGGTTTCTGGGCCATAATCATTATGTAGGAGAGATGGCCGAGTGGTTCAAGGCGTAGCATTGGAACTGCTATGTAGGCTTTTTGTTTACCGAGGGTTCGAATCCCTCTCTTTCCGTTCCCGTTGGATGATTTGGTATTTTTTGTCTTTTGAACTTCTATAGCTTCTTTTGTTTGTTTTCCTTGTTTGTTTGATTTTTTTTTTATTTACTATTTTATTTCCTAGTTAAAGATGTAAAATAGATAAAATCCTAAAAATATTTCAAAATCCAGCACAAGCAAGGAAAACACAGAAAACCAAAAATATTTTTTTATTCTTCACGTCCTGGATTACGTCCTGGATCGTTAGATAGGAATCCGAAGATGAAAAGAGAAACAAAGAATATCACTACCGTGTAAACAAATAGTTTTAGAGTAAGCATTACAAAATCTCCAAGATAATTAAAATAAAAAAAAACGACAGAGAGAGAGAATAGATTCTCTTATATTACACATTATGTTTATGTTTCTTTTGATACTAAGTTTCTAAGAAATGAAGTGATTTCGAGGAAATAGAAAAAAAATTCGGAAATTTACTTGTAGTAAGGGTCGAGCCCTGTATTACTATTACCAAAAATGTTCTTTCATATCCACAATCTAGGTATTGATGGTGGACTCAAATCTAATACTAATAATAGGATTAGGATTTCTCAATGGAAAAAAACGTAAGAATGAGATGGTCCCAAATTTTCTTGTCTATCAACAAATTTCAATATTTGAATCGAGGATTCACACTGTAAGACTTATCTGATCTTAGAAATTGTTAAAATGTTCGAATTTTTGTTTTCGAATAAATTCTGAATTTTTTTAGGACATTATTCAAATTAAAGATCTCATCGAAAACTTACAGCAGCTTGCCAAACAAAAGCTAAGAGAAAAAAGAGTAGAGGTATTACTGGCATAATATCTACAATTGGATTCAAAAAAGCGTAGGCTTCAGGTAATTTCGCGAAGAAAAAACTACTTGAATAAAGGGCAGAGTGAATACAAATACAGACCAAACTAAAGATATTAAGCATAACAAATATTTTGTTCTTTAAGAAAATTCATTGTATTTTTGCTTTTTTTTTTTTTATTATTAGAATTTTGATTTTTATTGTATTGTATATTGTATATGTATATATATGTATAATTTTTATTCTAATTTAGAAAGAATTCTATAATTCTAATTATATATATTCTAAAAATAATATAAAATATAATTATATAAATTTTATATATATTATAATTTTATAATTTATATAAAATTTATATAAGAATAATAAACTATATTAAATAATTAAAAAATAATTAAAATAGTTTAAAATAGTTAATTAATATTTATTATTATTTTATTTAATTTTTTATTTAAATAATATTTAATTTATTGAATTTTTGAATATTCAATTCAAAAATATCAAAAAATATAATACTAATATTACTAATATTAATATTTATATTATATATATAATAATATATAATAATATTTCATTTATATTATATATTATTAATTTATATTATTTTATATTATATATATAATTTATTTATATTATGAATATAAATTTGGTTATTTATTTAATTTACGATTTATATTATCTATTAATTAGTATTAATATAAATATTTATTATATTTTTTTATTATTTATTAATTATAGATCTTAATTAATATTACTAATTAATAATTTAAATTTTTAATTAGGAATCTTAATAATATTAATAAATTAGTAATACTCAAAAAAATGAATCAAATAAGATCAGACTCCCCAAAATCCTTCTTTGATTTGAACTTATCCAGTTCAAGTTCAAAATCTTTTGATTCTGAAATCAAAAATAGAAGAAATCATACTTTCATACAATATCTTAATTGAATTCTATGTAATGATCAAGAATTTCAGTTTCATTTTATATCTACGCATATCAAAATCCTAGCAACAATTTATTCTATAGATATTAGATATTTTTGAACTGGAATTGACGAACAACCAATACCAATAATACTGTTTATTAGTGATTAGTGTCGAATCGAAAATGGGGCGTGGCCAAGCGGTAAGGCAACGGGTTTTGGTCCCGCTATTCGGAGGTTCGAATCCTTCCGTCCCAGAGCATATCCATTCATGATGTATATCCTATTTGAATACAAATTGTATATCAGAATAAAGATTACCCTTTCTTTTTTTTTTTGTTATTGTTTTTATTGCAATCACTGTGGATAATTGTATAATAAAAAAAGATCTTTTTTATTATTATTATTTCATATTTCTATTTTTTTTTTTTCTAATATTTTTTTTTTGAAGAAATTCATTTTTTCTATTTTACAAACTATCAAAATAGAATAGAAAATCTATTCATACAATATCGAGTTAATTTGAACTTTTTTTTTTAGACTTCTTTACTTTAGAAATTGTCCATTCATATAGAGGGAAAACCTAGAAGTAAAAAGTATAGATTATTATGTATCGATTGAATCAATGACTATTCACGATTTCATAATTGAATCAATTACATACCGGATCCAAACTAAAGGAATGTTATGGTAAAACTTCGTTTGAAACGATGTGGTAAAAAGCAACGTGCGACTTGAAAGACATGATTAGATTAGCTGTGGATTCTTACATCCGCTATTTTTTCTAGTATATAGAAATCGGGGTGCTCTTGGCTCGACATCGTTTGTTCTGTTCGACTAGAACTCGTTGTTTGGGGGACGGGAGAGGGATTGATGCTGTAAATAGTACATGATGGAGCTCGAATTGATTTATTTTTCAGGGGCAAGTATCTAAGGTTAGTGAAAATTAATAAGTTAGAACAACTTCGTAAGTATATTTTTGATAGAGAAATCGAAAGGATCCAATTCGAGCAAGGTTAAAAAAAAAAAGTCAAAACATTATCTAGTTTGTTGGAATTGGTAAAACTATTTAGATCAAAAGTGTATCTGCGGGAATCAACCTTCTATTTGTATGATTCTTTGAGAGAAAGAAATCAAAAAATGGTATGTTGCTGCCATTTTTTGAAACGATTAAAGATCCCCGAAGTAATGTCTAAACCCAATGATTCAAGGAAAAGCTAAAGGATCCTGGAACAAGTAAATACCATTTTCAAATTGTCTCAACAATTCTATTAGAATACCAATTCTCTTAGAATGAATAAAAAAAAAATAGATTCGAAAGAAGACAGGCAAGAAAGGGGGTAGAGACCGCTCAATAAAGGAAATACCTAAAAGGTTTTTTTCCTTTGAGTTATTTGAGAGTTATCCAATTTGAGTTATGAGGAGTTCTTATTCTTTTTCAGAAAGAATAAGAAAAAAAAAATACTTAAATCATAGTCTAATTGATTTGATGATTTTATTGATCTATTTAACATCATAATTTTATACATAGACATAATTTTGAATTTTCTCGAGCCGTACGAGGAGAAAACTTCTTATACGTTTCTAGGGGGGTGTATTGTTCATCTATATCTATCCCAATGAGCCGTTTATCGAATTGTTGCAATTGATCTTCGATCCCGAAGAGAGGGAAGAGATCTTCGGAAAGTGGGTTTTTATGATCCAATAAAGAATCAAACCTATTTAAATATTCCTGTTATTCTATATTTCCTTGAAAAAGGCGCTCAACCTACAGGAACTGTTCAAGATATTTCAAAAAAGGCAGGTGTTTTTATGGAACTTTGCCCTAATCAACAAACGAAATTCAATTAATGAAATAAAAAAAAAAGAGGGGGGGGATGACTTGTATATAGATTTATAGAACTCCTTTATCTTTTATCCCCCCCCTCCGCTCTCTTGTTCTATTCATACCTAATTTGTTATTTCTTATTGTTGACATAGAATGCTGTTTTCTATAGCCACCAAAATTTATTTTTATCGATCCTCAAAATAAAAATAAAATAAGAAAACTGGATAGAGATAGAAGATATAGGAAAAAGCAAATGAATAATGACTAAATGAAGTAATTGGGTATATAAATACATTACCTCCAATGAGGTGATTTTTTTTTTTATTATTTTATTAATATAATAGAATTATATTAAATAATATATTATTATATTTTTTTTTTATATTAGAATATTTTTTCAATAAACTATAAAAAAAATAAGTATATAAATCCAATCACTAGGATTCGTAACTTATAATAATAACGAGCAAGTGGGTATTAAAAAAAATGATTCTTTTTCGTGAGAACCGGGAGTCTTATCTCACTATATATGTCACTATATGTGCTGGAATTCTTTTTTTTTTCAATTCTATTATTTTTTTTTATATTTATTATATTTATAGTAAATATAAATAAATGAGATATAATATTTTAAATAGAATATTTATATGATATGATTTTTCATCGAATGACTATTCATCTATTGTATTTTCATGTAAATAGAGGAAAAAAAAAAGCTCTATGGAAAAATGGTGGTTCAATTCTATGTTGTTTAATAGGGAGTTAGAATACAGGTGTGGTTTAAGTAAATCAATGGATAGTTTTGATCCTATTGAAAATACCAGTGTAAGTGAAGACGAAATTATAACTTATATGGATAAAAACATTCATAGTTGGAATGATAGTGACAATTCAAGTTACAGTAATATTGATTATTTAGTCGGTGTCAGGAACATCCGGAATTTCCTATCTGATAAAACTTTTTTAGTTAGGGATAGTAAGAGTAAGAGTTATTCCATATATTTGGATATTGAAAATCAAATTTTGAAGATTGACAATGATCATTCTTTTCTAAGTGAACCAGAAAGTTTTTTTTATAGTTATAAGAATTCTAGCTATCTGAATAATGTCTCTAAGAGTGATGATGATCATTACATGTATGATACTAAATCTAGTTGGAATAATAACATTAATAGTTGCATTGAAAGTTATCTTCGTTCTCAAATCTGTATTGATAGTTACATTTTAGGGGATAGTGACAAATACAATGACAGTTACTTTTATAGTTACATTTGTGGTAAGGGCAGAAATAGTAGTGAAAGCGAGAGTTCTAGTATAATAACTAGCACGAATGATACAAATGATAGTGATTTAACTAGAAGAAAAAGTTCTAATGATCTCGATGAAACTCAAAAATACAAGCATTTGTGGATTGAATGCGAAAATTGTTATGGATTAAATTATAATAAAATTTTGAAATCAAAAATGAATATTTGTGAACACTGTGGATATCATTTGAAAATGAGCAGTTCGGATAGAATCGAAAGTTCGATTGATCCAGGTACTTGGAATCCTATGGATGAAGACATGGTCTCTCTGGATCCCATTGAATTTCATTCGGAAGAGGAACCTTATAAAGATCGTATTGATTCTTATCAAAGAAAGACAGGATTAACTGAGGCTGTTCAAACAGGCACAGGTCAACTAAACGGTATTCCCGTAGCAATTGGGATTATGGATTTTCAGTTTATGGGGGGTAGTATGGGATCCGTAGTAGGTGAGAAAATCACCCGTTTGGTCGAATATGCTACCAATCAACTTTTACCTCTTATTCTAGTATGTGCGTCCGGAGGAGCACGTATGCAAGAAGGAAGTTTGAGCTTGATGCAAATGGCTAAAATATCTTCTGCTTTATATGATTATCAAAGAAGTAAAAAGTTATTCTATGTATCTATCCTCACATCTCCTACTACTGGTGGGGTGACAGCTAGTTTTGGCATGTTGGGGGATATCATTATTGCCGAACCCAATGCTTACATTGCATTTGCGGGTAAAAGAGTAATTGAACAAACGTTGAATAAGACAGTACCCGAAGGTTCACAAGCGGCTGAATATTTATTCCATAAGGGCTTATTTGATTCAATCGTACCGCGTAATCCTTTAAAGGGGGTTCTGAGTGAGTTATTTCAGCTCCACGCTTTCTTTCCTTTGACTCAAAATGAAAAATCAAGCAGAGCCTAAAATTCTTTTTAAATTCTTTTTTTTGTGCTGTGGCGAGTGAGTAGTTATTTATTAATTTATTATTAGATTCTATTTGTACTTTTTATTATATTCTTTATTAATTTTTTATTATATTCTTTATTAATTTGTATTTTATTATTTATTTATTATATTCTATACTCATTATCATTATTATATCTATATATATTCACTTAGCTATACTTAGTATAATTTTTCAAATATACTTAGTATAAGTATATATGAATTCTAGTGATTATAGACTATCTTTATAAGAATAATAAAAATATGAAATTACAAAAATTTTAGTATAACAATAAAAAAAAAATAACAGGTACAAATATTAAACCGAGGTACCCATTCTATGATAAACTTACCCTCCATTTTTGTGTCTTTAGTGGGCCTAGTATTTCCGGCAATTGCAATGGCTTCTTTATTTCTTCATATTCAAAAAAACAAGATTTTTTAGATACGGGCAGTAGGGACAAATCTCATATATTTTTTCTTAGCTCTGGAAGCAATTCGATGAATTACTCCTAAAGGTTTACATCAAAAGAGTGCTAGTTGATGAAAGTTACTTCGGAAAAAAAAGAAAAGTAAAGGCAAATTCATTTTCATTTGCTTGGGTTATTTATTCTCCCAATTCCAATAAAATAGAACTGGATCTAATATGAGTTGGCGATCAGAACGTATATGGATAGAACTTATAACGGGGTCTCGAAAAACAAGTAATTTCTGCTGGGCCTTTATCCTTTTTTTAGGTTCATTAGGGTTCTTATTGGTTGGAACTTCCAGTTATCTTGGTAGGAATTTTTTATCTTTATTTCCGTCTCAGCAAATTCCCTTTTTTCCACAAGGGATTGTGATGTTTTTCTATGGAATCGCGGGTCTCTTTATTAGTTCTTATTTGTGGTGTACAATTTCGTGGAATGTAGGTAGTGGTTATGATCGATTCGATAGAAAAGAGGGAATAGTGTGTATTTTTCGTTGGGGATTTCCTGGAAAAAATCGTCGGATTATTCTCCGATTCCTTATGAAAGATATTCAGTCCATCAGAATAGAAGTTAAAGAGGGTATTTATACTCGTCGTATCCTTTATATGGAAATCATAGGACAGGGGGCCATTCCCTTGACTCGTATTGACGAGAATTTGACTCCACGAGAAATTGAACAAAAAGCTGCAGAATTGGCCTATTTCTTGCGTGTACCAATTGAAGTATTTTGAAAAAAAAAAATGAACTGAAAAATGAATGCTTTCTTAGGGAAAATAAATTCTTTTTTTTTTCAAATCTTTTCTATTTTGATAGAAGGGGCGTTCTTTGGTTTCGAAATCCGAATTACGCGAAGTGCTCTTTCGTGTATTCATCAAAAGGGGTAATTGCTTCGAATCTTAGCAATTGATATCTTTTGAAACAAGATTTTTTTCTTCATTCGAATTGGCAGTGGATTCTTTCGCTTTCTTATTCTATTTCTGTATTCTTTCTAAATTCAAGGACTAACTTAACTCCCGAATTGCAAATAAAAAAAAAAGCGGGAATAGATTTATATATATTTATATATTTTATATATAGGCTCTATGACTTGTAATAGAACTTATGCTTGATAGAAATATTATTATCATATAGAGTTGACGAATGAGGTGAAGCTGAGTTCATTAAAGACGAAAAATGGCAAAAAAGAAAGCATTCATTCCCCTTCTATATCTTACATCTATAGTCTTTTTGCCCTGGTGCATCTCTTTCACATTTAAGAAAAGTCTGGAATCTTGGGTTACTAATTGGTGGAATACTAGGCAATCCGAAATTTTCTTGAATATCATTCAAGAAAAGAATATTCTAAAAAAATTCATAGAATTCGAGGAACTCTTCCTCTTGGATGAAATGCTAAAGGAATACCCGGAAACACGTCTACAAAACCTTCGTACCGGAATCTACAAAGAAACCATCCAATTGATCAAGACGCACAACGAAGATCGTATCCATACGATTTTGCACTTCTCGACAAATATAATCTGTTTCGTTATTCTAAGTGGTTATTCTATTCTAGGTAATCAAGAACTTATTATTCTTAACTCTTGGGTTCAAGAATTCCTATATAACTTAAGTGACACAATAAAAGCTTTTTCTATTCTTTTATTAACTGATTTATGTATAGGATTCCATTCGACCCATGGTTGGGAACTAATGATTGGTTCTGTCTATAAAGATTTTGGATTTGCTCAGAATGATCAAATTATATCTGGTCTTGTTTCCACTTTTCCAGTCATTTTAGATACAATTTTTAAATATTGGATTTTCCGTTATTTAAATCGCGTATCTCCGTCACTTGTAGTGATTTATCATTCAATGAATGACTGAAAAAACGATCCACTGATCCAATTATAAAGTTTGTTATTTTGTACAAAAGCTAAACATTCAAAAATTGACTTATTCTTTTCTTTTTCTTTCTACCCCCCCAAGGGATTCTTCCTATATTCCAGGAAAACTATTTCAGTAAATAGCAGAATCATGGATAGGGAACTATGCCAGTGACCTACCTAATTTTATTGTAGAAATTTGAGGATCAATGATTGGACCATGCAAACTAGAAATGCCTTTTTTTGGATAAAGGAAGAGATTACTCGATCCATTTCCGTATCGCTCATGATATATATAATAACTCGAGCACCCATTTCAAATGCATATCCCATTTTTGCACAGCAGGGTTATGAAAATCCGCGAGAAGCAACTGGCCGTATTGTATGTGCCAATTGCCATTTAGCTAATAAGCCCGTGGATATTGAGGTTCCACAAGCGGTACTTCCTGATACTGTATTTGAAGCAGTTGTTCGAATTCCTTATGATATGCAAGTGAAACAAGTTCTTGCTAATGGTAAAAAGGGGGCTTTGAATGTGGGGGCTGTTCTTATTCTACCGGAGGGTTTTGAATTGGCCCCCCCCGATCGTATTTCGCCTGAGATTAAAGAAAAGATAGGTAATCTGCCTTTTCAAAGCTATCGTCCCGAAAAAAAAAATATTCTTGTGGTAGGCCCTGTTCCTGGTCAGAAATATAGTGAAATAACCTTTCCTATTCTTTCCCCAGATCCCGCTACTAAGAGAGATGTTCACTTCTTAAAATATCCTATATACGTAGGCGGGAACAGGGGAAGGGGTCAGATTTATCCCGACGGGAGCAAGAGTAATAATAATTTTTATAATGCTACAGCAGCAGGTATAGTAAAAAAAATCATACGAAAAGAAAAAGGGGGGTACGAAATAACTATAGTGGATGCATCGGATGGACGTGAAGTGATTGATATTATACCTCCAGGACCAGAACTTCTTGTTTCAGAGGGTGAATCTATCAAACTTGATCAACCATTAACGAGTAATCCTAATGTGGGTGGATTTGGTCAGGGGGATGCGGAAATAGTACTTCAAGATCCGTTACGTGTCCAAGGTCTCTTGTTCTTCTTGGCATCTATTATTTTGGCACAAATCTTTTTGGTTCTTAAAAAGAAACAATTTGAGAAGGTTCAATTGTCCGAAATGAATTTCTAGGTCCGCGGATTTATCAACATATTAAGCTCGTAAAAAGAACTAAATTTTTGTTGATAAATTATGAAATTCTATTCTGTATAATCAAAAAATTATGAAAAGACCTTTGCTTCTTTCTAGTCTTTTTCTAAAGATATTTAGAGAATTCCTTGTACCGCAGTACTAGTCAGTCATAGTATGTATATTGTGAAGAAGACAAGACTATTTGATTTTCTTTCTTTGTTTTTTTTTCAACCCCAATAAATTAGAGCGGTATGATTATGTCACTGTTTTCAGATTTCAATGTCCTAGAATAGAAATATATTAATAGTTTTCTATTGGAATAGAAGAAAATTCCACTCGATACTAAACAAAAAATAAATAGGCAGAGAATATTAAGCGCAGTAGAAATAGA